GGAATCCGATTCTCTTGGATGTATAGAGAAAAGAAGTGTATAATATAAAAACAGTAAGATTTTGAATGTTTTACTTATGGACAAAATAACAAACATTTCATTTGGATCAGTAGATCCTTTTTCATTTCACTCACTTCCACTTATTGAATCATAAATCACTACAAGCGACGGAGATATACGATTTAAATAATCGAAGACCCAATATTTAAAAATCGTATCACCAATGACTGGAAGAATGGAAGCAAGGACAGGTAAAATTTGATCATTATGAGTAAATCCAAAATCTTTGCAGACACAGCCAATCATTAGTTCCCAAACGCCGGTTGAATGGTATCCTATACATAATTCGCTTAAAAAAAGAATAGAAAGGGCTTTGATTGTGTCATTTAAGTTATATAGGAATTCTTGAACCCAGGAATTCAGAATAATAAGTTTTTCTTTACCTAGAATATAATAACCGCTTAGAATAACGAAAGAGATTAGATTAGTTGAGAAGCGCAAAATTGTATGGATACGATCCTCATTGTGTATCTTGATCCATTCGATCGTTTCTTTTTGGATTTCGATACGAAACTTCTGTAGATGAGATTCCGGATATTCCCTTATCATTTCGTCCAAGAGGAGGAGTTCCTCTAATTCTATGAATTTTGCTAGAATACTCTTTTCTTGAGTATCATTGAAAAAAGTTTCGGATTTACTTGTATTCCACCAATAAATAACCCAAGATTCCAGACTTTTTTTAAATAAAAAAGAGATCCACCAGGGCAAAAATACTAGAGATGTAAAATAGAGAATAGAGGTAAATGTTTTTTTTTTCATTTTTGCATCTGTGAATTTTTAATGAATCAACTTCATTTGATAACTCTATACGATCTAAAGTCTTGTATCAAGCATAAGTTTTATTACAAGGCTTCAAACCTATAAATTTCTAATAGTATAAAAATAAAAAGAGAATACCTTTTTTCTATATCTTAATCCAAAATTCTTTTTTTGATCTATGAAATGAGTCCCGTTATTTAGATTTGTTTGGTACTTACTAAATAACGGGGAATTTACATACTCATAAAAAAATTTTGGATTAAGGTCAATTCAATTAAAGGGTTTTGTTTTCGAATTTTTCCGTATATAGAATATAAGTTGTTTTTTATTCATTACTATTCTTTCAGTTAAATTATGCTATAAGAAAGAGGGCTCTTGACTTCGGATTTTGACCTTGATTGATCTCCCGCTAAGAAAATTGTTTATTCTTCTTCAGTAGATTCCCAAAAATCTATTATTTTAAGTGGTACATCCAAGAAAGCGGCCAATCTCGTCCCCTTTTGCTCAATTTCTTTTCTATCAAAAGTCTGATAAAACCAAAGAATAGAGTCTTCGGTTTCCCAATAAAGGACGTGTTTACTATAAAAGTTTAATTTGATTAGGATCAACTCAATATCTTTTACAGGAAACTTGCAACTTTCGTAATAATAATGCTCGTTATTTCTAGGAAATATCCAACGAAACCTATACATTATGTCTCTTTTCTTATCGAAAAGATCATAACCACCACCCACATTGTAAAAAATTTGACACCATAAAAAACAGCTAATAAATAGACCGGCGATCCCACCGACCAAGATTAGGATCCCTTGTGGAATCCCTTGTGGATAAAAAATGATTTGTTTAGACCAAAATGATAATATCAAATTTTTGCCACGACAACTAAAAATTCCAAGTACTAAAAACCCTAAAGAACTGACAAAAAGTATAAAGGCACACAAGAAATTTCTTTTTGTTCGAGATCCCCGGAAATCTTCTATAAGAACAGATTCCTTATCAGAATCTTTAAATTGATTAAAGGACATACTATAGTTTAGATTTAAACTATCTAATGTTTTTTTTTTTTTTTTTCGTTTCAAAAATTGAAAAATCCTTGACATAATTTGGCATCTTCATCTCTTTTAAAAAAAGATTTATAAAGATCTTTACCAAAAAATTATAAGTACTAAAACCTTAAAGAACTGATAATTAGATTTAAAGTATCTAATGTTTTATTTTTCGTTTCAAAAATCTGAAAATATTAATCTGAAAATATTAATCTGAAAATATTAATCTGAAAATTTTAATCTGAAAATTTTAATCTGAAAATTTTTCCCATCATTTTCATCTCTTTAAAAAAAAAATTAAAAAATCTTGTTTTTTTGGACATGCAGAGATGAAGAAGCCATTGCAATTGCTGGAAAGACTAAGCCTACTAAAGGCACAAAAATAGGGGGTAAGTTGTTGAGAATTGTCATAGAATGGGCACCTCGATTCAATATTTGTACCTGTTATTTTTTTTTATATTAATCTTTTTACCTATTTTTGCTATATTCTGTTGTTAGAAAGATAGCTTAGATTTCTAACAACAGAATATAGCAAAAATCCATTTTGAGATTTTTCCTTTGATTTCGATAACTAAATCATTAACTTAACAATCCTTTGATTTTAGGAGTTTTAGGAGGCAAAGGCAAAAAATTGTGTAGCTGTAATAACTCACTCAAAACGCTCTTTAACATTTCACGTGGTATTATCAAATCTAATAAGCCCTTTTCAAATGCAACTTCGGCTACCTGTGAACCTTCAGGTACTTCAATTTTTAAAGTATCTTCGATTACTCTTTTACCCGCAAATGCAATATAAGCGTCGGGTTCACTAATAGCGATATCCCCCAACATAGCAAAACTTGCTGTCACCCCACCAGTCGTAGGAGATGCAAGCATTGAGATGTAAAAAGGCTTTTTATTCTCTTTTTCAAAATAATGGAAAGCCGAAGATATTTTAGCCATGTGCATCAAGCTCAAAGTTCCTTCGTACAAGCGGGCTCCTCCAGAAGCACATACTATAATAAGGGGTAATTCTAGACGGCTAGCATACTCAATCAAACGAATGATTCGTTCCCCGACTATGTGTCCCATGCTCCCTCCGATAAACTCAAACTCCATAACTCCAAGTGCTACGGGAATGCCATTTAGTTCACCTAAACCTGTTTCAATAGCTTCGGATAATCCTGTTCGATGCTGATCATAGAAAATGCGCGATACATAAGGTTTATCCTCTACCTCTTCCTCTATTTCCACCACGAACTCAACATCGTCTAATAGCTCCTCAACGTTGTCCCAGTCCTCTTGGTTCCAATAGCGCCACCAGTCCACTTCGGCCAATTGGTGACATACGTTTTTGACTTTATCCGAAAACCAATCACAGGAACCTTCCTCCTTACGTTGGAACCACCAGTTCAACTCGTGCGATTTGAATTTGATTTCATCAAAAAACAAAGGAAATTCCTTCTTCCATTCGCTCCCCCCTTTTCTCGTATTTGTATTTGTTTTCTTTGTCGGAATAAGAGGAATAAAATTAGAAAAAAGATTGAAGTGTTCTATACTATTCTCCATAAAAAACGGAATACGAAGAAAAGAATTCCTTCTTTCTTCGTCTTTGTCGTCTGACTCGTGGTCTGACTCAGAGTCAGAGTCAGAGTCTGAATCGGAAATACCCTTATCCTTTTTTAACGGCGATCCCGATCCCCCCGGGTTATCCAGGTGTAGAGTGCTAGGTTCAAGTAGTATATGAGGTCCAATAACCTGTCCATTAGACAGAAGAAGTAGTCTGTTAGGTCGAATGCTAGACATATCATGAAGTCTAGAATTTGCTGTAGATAATAATGTACTTTCTTGTTCATAAGGAATCTGAAGACAAAAATCAAACAGAACGCCCTCTCGGAAAAGACCCAAAGACGGTATATCCAGTACTCCATCTGACTCATCATTTGTTTCTTCCACTGATGATTCCGGTAGAGTTCTTCCGCCGCCTTCTTGCCCTGCAACCACTTCACTATTGGCCTCATCTGCTCCCAAACGATTATTATTAGTGTCACAACTAGTTCCCGCATAAGGTGGAATACACTTATTAAGGCCATCTGGATAGCCGTAGCCACTGTCGAGATCTGGTAGAATCCACCCATTAAAACGTTTAGGACCCACATGACCTCTGCCCGTAGAATTTCTACTACCGGGAAAACCATCCTCGCCAGTATTTGTAGCTCCTGTATGACTAGAGTCATCGGGGCTGTTCTTAGAACGTGGAACTGCATCCAGATCCAGATTCCTTTTAGGATTATTATCAATACTATACAAACGACTATAACTCCCACTATCTTGATAATTCGTATCAGCACTATTTGAACCACTTGTCGAATCTTGAAAAAGATTTTTCGAATCTTTTTCGGAATTGGATTTTTCTTTCTGCTCATGATGCCTTCTCCTTTTGTTATTAAAATTAAAAATATTTTTTTCTTGATTTTGTTCATCATAAAGATCAATAATCTTTTGATCTTTACCAATTTCAAATCTAAACGCCCAATTTTTTGCTTGATTTTGATTTTCGACCTCTAAATCATCATCGGCGTTATTTACCTTTTCACCTCCCAAATCATCATCTGCGTCATTTACCTTTTCACCTCCCAAATCATCATCTGCGTCATTTACCTTTTCACCTCCCAAATCATCATCTGCGTCATTTACCTTTTCGCCTCCCAAATCATCATCTGCGTTATTTACCTTTTTGACTCCCAAATCATGAGAAAAAACGTCAGGGTCCCATGGACATGGATCAAGATCAGGTTTGATCTCAAGATCAGGTTTGATCTCGATATTTTGATTTAGATCATCAAGAGTAACCCAAGTCCCAGTGTCAATCGAAAGCTCAATTCGAAGTGAACTCGGCAGTTTCACATGACAGTCGCAGTATTCACAGACATACAGGCTTGTCTCAAAGAATAATCTTTTATAATTCATTCCGTAGCATTCGTCGCATTGAACCCAGAACTTACTAAAATCTTTTGGACGTTTCAAAACTTGCTCGTCTGCAACTTGCTCGTCTGAAACTTGCTCGTCTGAAACTTGCTCGTCTGCAACTTGCTCGTCTGCAACTTGCTCGTCTGAAACTTGCTCGTCTGCAACTTGCTCGTCTGAAACTTGCTCGTCTGCAACTTGCTCGTCTGCAACTTGCTCGTCTGAAACTTGCTCGTCTGCAACTTGCTCGTCTGAAACTTGCTCGTCTGAAACTTCCTCGTGATTTTCATTCGTGCTAGGCGAGACGTCACCAAAATCATGGATACTGCGATAGGTGCCCGTTTCGGTACAAAAATAAACGTCAATGCACTTTTCGAAAATGACTCTTTTTAGCAAAGGGGGCATGGACTTTAGAAGGGAACGACTGAGAAAACCTTTACCATAACCAGAATTGAAGTAATTATAAAAATTAGTTTTAAGGTAAAAATTCATTGTGGCGTTGTCGCCTTCATCAAAATCAGAATTTTGACTACACTTTGTGCAAGTAGGAAAAAAGGACCTTTCTCCCTTTTTTTTGCGCATGGTAGTGCATTTTTCGATTCCGATTATGGTCTTATGCTCAATCGGATATTTGATTAAAGCAAACATCTTAATTAAATTCAATTCTAGTTAATTTCTTTTTTTTTTTATTTTTCGTTTCAAAAATTGAAAATCGTAGGAGTAATCGAAAAAAATGGGGCATCATTTTGTTTATGATGCCACAATTTACTTGTTCAATCCTTTCTGATTTTGATTCGACTCAATTCTTTTAGTTTTTAGTAAAACTATTGGGCCAAATTGAGGAATTCAATTAAGAAAAGGGGTTTTTTTTAATGGATTACAAAGTGTCCATTGCTGGGAATTCAAATTTAATTTCCTTCCATACTTCACATGCAGCAGCCAGTTCAGGACTCCATTTGGCAGCTGAACGGATAATTTCATTACCCTCACGAGCAAGATCACGTCCCTCATTACGAGCCCGTACACATGCTTCTAGAGCTACTCGATTAGCGACGGCACCCGGTGCATTTCCCCAAGGGTGCCCTAAAGTGCCTCCTCCGAATTGGAGGACGGAATCATCTCCAAAGATCTCGGTCAGAGCAGGCATATGCCAAACGTGAATCCCCCCTGAAGCCACGGGAATAACACCGGGTAAAGAGACCCAATCTTGAGTGAAATAAATACCGCGGCTTCGATCTTTTTCAACAAAATCATCACGCAATAAATCAACAAAGCCCAAAGTGATGTCTCTCTCCCCTTCAAGTTTACCTACTACGGTACCAGCGTGAATATGGTCTCCGCCAGACATACGTAACGCCTTAGCTAATACACGAAAGTGTATACCATGATTTTTCTGTCTATCGATAACTGCATGCATCGCGCGGTGGATGTGCAGAAGTAAACCATTATCTCGGCAATAATGAGCCAAGCTAGTATTTGCAGTGAATCCCCCTGTTAAGTAGTCATGCATTACGATAGGAACTCCCAATTCTCTGGCAAATACAGCCCTTTTCATCATTTCTTCGCATGTACCCGCAGTAGCATTTAAATAATGCCCTTTGATTTCACCAGTTTCTGCCTGTGCTTTAAAAAGGGCTTCGGCACAAAATAAGAAACGATCTCTCCAACGCATAAATGGTTGAGAGTTCACGTTTTCGTCATCTTTGGTAAAATCAAGTCCACCGCGGAGACACTCATAAACAGCTCTACCGTAATTCTTAGCGGATAACCCCAATTTTGGTTTGATAGTACAACCCAATAGGGGGCGACCATACTTGTTTAGCTTATCCCTTTCAACTTGGATGCCATGAGGTGGGCCCTGAAACGTTTTAGTATAAGCAGGGGGGATTCGCAAATCCTCTAGACGTAAAGCGCGTAGGGCTTTGAACCCAAATACATTACCTACAATAGAAGTAAACATGTTAGTAACGGAACCTTCTTCAAAAAGGTCTAAGGGGTACGCTACATAAGCAATATATTGATTCTCCTCCCCAGCTACAGGTTCGAGGTCGTAGCATCGGCCTTTATAACGATCAAGGCTAGTAAGCCCATCGGTCCACACGGTTGTCCATGTACCCGTAGAAGATTCAGCAGCTACTGCTGCCCCTGCTTCCTCAGGGGGAACTCCAGGTTGAGGAGTTACTCGGAATGCTGCCAAGATATCAGTATCTTTGGGGTCATACTCAGGAGTATAATAAGTCAATTTATAATCTTTAACACCAGCCTTGAATCCAACACTTGCTTTAGTCTCTGTTTGTGGTGACATAAGCCCCTCCCTACAACTCATGAATTCCTAATTCTCACAGCAACAAGGTCTACTCGAGATGAATTAGAATTAGGAGTTAATGAAACCTTTCACAGAAATCCTTCACAAAGTTATTAATCAAGATTTTGAACTAATCAGAATTTCATTAGTTTTCCATATTATTTGATTCACCAAATACATCATTATTGTATACTCTTTCGTATATACAACGCAACCCCATCCTTTTTTTTTTTTCAAGTTTCTAATCCTTGACCTTTCCATTTAGGAGAAAGCTTTTTTTCGATGAACCAAGGAATCCCAAGCGGCCAGAATGAGGCAATAGAACCTCTAAAAAAATTTTAGGTAGGGCTATACGGACTTGAACCGTAGACTTTCTCGGTAAAA